ACGGCCATACATAACATAGAAATCACACTTGGAAAGGGTGGACAATTAGCTAGAGCAGCGGGTGCTGTAGCGAAACTGATTTCAAAAGAGGGGAAATCGGCCGCAGTCAAATTACCTTCTGGAGAGGTACGTTTGATATCCCAAAACTGCTCAGCAACAGTCGGACAAGTGGGGAATGTTGGAGTGAACCGGAAAAGTTTGGGTAGAGCCGGATCTAAACGTTGGCTAGGGAAGCGTCCTGTAGTAAGAGGAGTAGCTATGAACCCTGTAGACCACCCCCATGGGGGTGGTGAAGGGAAAGCCCCAATTGGTAGAAAAAAACCCGCAACCCCATGGGGCCGTCCTGCACTCGGAATAAGAACTAGAAAAAGGAAAAAATATAATGATAATTTGATTCTTCGTCGCCGTAGTAAATAGGAGAAAAAAGAGAATTGATTTCATCGTCTTTAAAAAAGAATAAAATAAGAATTCAATAAGGAGGAATTGACTGTGTTCCGTTCATTTAAAAAAAAAAAAAAAAAGCCGTTCCCTTCAGTAAAAAGAAACCCTTTTGTAGCGAATCATTTATTAAATAAAATCGAGAAACTGAATGCCAAGGCCCAGAAAGATTTCCTAAAAACTTGGTCGCGTGCATCTACCATTATACCCGCAATGATCGGATACACTCTTTTTATCCATAACGGGAGGGAACATGTGCCTATTCCTATAACGAAATATATGGTCAATTATAAATTGGGAGATTTTGTACCCACTAGAATTTTTAATAAACCAACCTCTAAAAGCAAAAGTGATACGAAATCTGTTAAAAGCAAAAGTGATACGAAATCTGTTAAAAGCAAAAGGGATACGAAATCTCGTAGTTAATAAAATGAATTCTGTTCAAAGCAAAAGGGATACTCAATCTCGTAGTTAATAAAATGAATATAGATAATTATCGGTCATTAGTGAGAGGGGGAGGTACGCCATGATAAAAACAAAAAAGAAGAATAGATATACAGAAGTCTCGGCTTTAGGTAAACATATTCCTATGTCTACTCACAAAGCGAGAAGAGTGATTGATCAGATTCGTGGACGTTCCTACGAAGAAACACTGATGATACTAGAACTCATGCCTTATCGAGCATGTTATCCAATTTTAAAATTAATTTATTCCGCAGCAGCAAACGGTATTCACAATATGAATTTCGACGAAACAAGTTTAATCATTAGTAAAGCCGAAGTCAATGAGGGGCCTACTGCGAAAAAATTCAAACCTCGAGCTAAGGGACAGAGTTATCCGATAAAAAGATCCACTTGTCATATCACTATCGTATTGAGGGATATATCATTAAACGAAAAAGATGAAGAATATATCAGAAAACCATGGGCCCTCTTAGAGAAATCAAACGAAACAGAAATAAGAAAACGGAATTGAAATAATAAGGCGAAAAGAGAAATGAAAAGAAAGATACTGAGTATGCCGTGTAATGATATGGATAGTAGGGAGGTATTATGGGACAAAAAGTCAATCCATTAGGTTTCCGACTTGGTACAACCCAAACCCATCACTCTATTTGGTTTGAAGAACGAAAAGATTATTCTGAAGGCCTACAAGAAGATCACAAAATACGAGAACACATTAAGAGTTATATAGAAAATGAGAGAATCTCCTCCGTTACGGATGTCATTTCACGAATACAGATTGACAAATCAATCGATGTGGTTAAAGTCATAATCTATATGGGATTCTCACAGTTATTAACAGAGGCTGAACCGCCCACAACCAAAATCAAAGAATTACAGGTAAGTTTAAAAAAAGCCATTCACTTCATTCAAAACCGAAAACTGAATCTTGCTGTTAGAAAAATGAAAAACCCTTACGGAGACCCTACTATTCTTGGAGAATTTATAGCCGACCAATTAAAGAAGAGAGTTTCATTTCGCAAAGTAATGAAAAAGGCTGTTGAATTAGTCGAAAAAGCATCTAAAAAGGGAATTCAAGTACAAATTGCCGGATGTATTGGCGGAAAAGCACAAGAAATGGCACGCGTCGAATGGCTTAGAAAGGGTCGAGTCCCTCTCCAAACCGTTACCGCTAAAATAGATTTTGGTTCCACTCAAGTTCTAACTATCCATGGGGTATTGGGCATAAAAGTTTGGATCTTTTGAGACGGGAAATCCTACTATGCTAGAACAAAAAATGAAAAATTCTTTCGTTCTTTCTTTTTTTGTTCAACCAAAAAAAGGAACAATTCTAGAGGGTTGAATAAGAATTCGAAAAAGGATCTAATTGCTATGTTGAGTCCAAAAAAAACAAAATTCCGTAAAGAACATCGAGGAAGAATGAAAGGAAGATCTTCTGGAGGCAGTCGTATTTCTTTCGGTAAATATGCTCTTCAAGCACTTGAACCCGCTTGGGTCACCTCTCGACAAATAGAAGCAGGGCGGCGAGCAATGACACGAAATGTACGCCGCGGTGGAAAAATATGGGTGCGTATTTTTCCAGACAAACCCGTTACAGTCAAACCTACACAAACGCGTATGGGTTCGGGTAAAGGATCTCCCGAATATTGGGTAGCTGTCGTTAAACCGGGTAGAATACTTTATGAAATGGGCGGAGTAGCGGAAAATATAGCTAGAAAGGCTATTGAAATAGCTGCATCAAAAATGCCTATACGGACTCAATTCATTATTTCGAAATAGGAATGTAGAACCAAAAGAAGTAAGTAAGCCTTGGACAAAAAAGATTTCTTTTTTTTTTGACTTCGTGCTTTGCGTCGAAAGAGCAGGCTAAACAAAAAAACAAAAAAACAAAAAAACGATATGATTCAATCTCAGACCCTTTTGAATGTAGCGGACAACAGCGGTGCCCGGAAATTGATGTGTATTCGAATCGTAGGAGCTAGCAATAAACGATATGCTCATATTGGCGACGTTATTGTTGCTGTGATTAAGGAAGCAAAGCCAACTTCTGCTCTAAAACGAGCAGAAGTGATCAAAGCTGTAATTGTACGTACTTGTAAAGAATTCAAATGTGATGATGGTATGAGAATAAGATATGATGACAATGCTGCAGTTGTCATTAATAAAGACAGAAATCCAGTAGGAACTCGCATTTTTGGTGCGATCCCCCTAGAATTGCAGGAAAATTTCATGAAAATAGTTTCATTAGCGACTGAAGTATTATAAGAAGTCTTTTCAAAGGAAACTGTGATCTAGTATTTGAATGAAATCCATTTATCAGTATGGTAGATTGTGTCTCAGGTAGATACCTTTAAGAATTCAAAAATCAAAAGAAAGGAACATGTTTATTATATCCAAATTTGAAGGCAACATTTAGTTTATCATGGGTAAGGACACTCTTTCTGAAATAGTCACCTCTATACGAAATGCCGATATGGATAAAAAAGAGACGGTTCGAATAACATTTACTAACATCGCCCAAAACATTGTAACAATACTATTACGAGAGGGTTTTATCAAAAATGCGAGGGAACATCGGGAAAGCAAAAAATCCTTTTTGGTTTTAACCCTACGCCATAGAAGGAATAGGAAGGGTCCGTCTAGAACTCTTTTCAATTTAAAACGGGTCAGTCGACCCGGTCTACGAATCTATTCTAACTATCAAAAAATTCCTAGGATTTTGGGCGGAATGGGGATTGCAATTCTTTCTACTTCTAAAGGTATAATGACAGACCGAGAGGCTCGACTAAAAAGAATGGGTGGAGAAATCTTGTTATATATATGGTAATCGTAATCTTTATGCCACTACACCCAACCAAAGGAAGCTAGAGTATATTCCTTATATAAGGAGAAGGAGGTAAGAATGGGAAACAATAAAGATCCCAAAAAAATCCATCAAGGACTAGTGACTCAATCACTTTCCAATTCAGATTCGAATGAGTATGAGGAGTATGAGTAAGTAAGGTGGGTTTTGCACTTGAAGACTCGTGAGGATTCCATTCGCGACTCCCAAGAAAAGTATTTTCTTCCAAAAAAGAGATTCAAGGTTAAGGAATCAACAATATGAAAATAAGGGCCTCCGTTCGTAAAATTTGTACAAAGTGTCGGATGATCCGTAGGAAAGGGCGAATTAGAGTCATTTGTTCAAATCCCAGACATAAACAAAGACAACGATAACCTTTCTAAAAAAAAAAGAATTTTAGAAAGTAAAAGCTAAATGAAAAAAATAGAATCATGAGAAAAACAAAAAAAATCTATGTTAACATCAAATGGATATATCCATATCTCTCTAACTTTTCTTTATAAAATGATCAAATATGGCAAAAACGATACGAAGATATAGTTCATTTAGGAATAGTAGGAATAGACGCATTCGTTCGCGTAAGAGTGCACGGAAAATACCCAAAGGAATTATTCACGTTCAAGCAAGTTTCAGCAATACCATCGTGACTGTTACAGATGTAGGGGGTCGGGTGGTTACTTCTGCCTCTGCTGGCGCTTGTGGATTCAAGGGTAAAAGAAGGGGGACGCCATTTGCGGCCCAAACCACAACAGAAAATGCTATTCGCACAGTAGTGGATCAAGGTATGCGCCGAGCTGTTGTCTTAATAAAGGGTGTTGGTCGTGGAAGGGATTCGGCATTACGAGCTATTTGTAGAAGTGGTGTACGGTTGCATTTGTTACGCGACCGAACCCCTTTACCACACAACGGGTGTAGGCCTCCTAAAAAAAGACGTACGTAGAACAAAAAATGGAACACCCCAAAAAAAAGGGGAAAACTATTCATCACGAAACAATGGGGGAGGCCTCATAAATAACCCACAGCTATAAATCGAGTATGGTGTTCGCTTTATCTGTATACGGAAACAACTGCACCTAAGCTCGGTCCTTTACAATTCAAAGCATAAATTAGTGTCAGACTTGTAAACTCATTGCCTTCATCAATGAAATTGATCATTGATCGACAGGATTTTTCTAGATTAGAAAGGAGAGGGTATGGAAAAGTTGAAACTCTTAAAGTCAGTTCAAATCAAAAACTCGAGGCATTATGGAAAATT